TTACAGAGATGGTGCGATTTGATTCTTTTTTCCTTTTTTGCTCTCAGTCTTAGGAGAAAGACACATTCTTCGGATAGAAAGAAAAAATGGAAAAAAACCTACGCTTGCTGAAGGTGAAGTTTGTGGAAATAAAATAATTAATTCCTTCTGTCGTGTATCCCCGATTAATGCAGCCTCATATGCTTGAATTTTGGATTTATAGTATTAAGCGAAAGGTTATACCTATACTTATGGGTTAGGTCAACTCTACTCCACTAGTACCAATGGGCGGCATGGGGGAAGAAGCACTACGTTTAGGAATCAACAACACGAAAACTTTGTTAAAAAAAATATCCCCCCCTTCCTTATCGGGATCGGGACTAAGAAGAATGGTTGGGACAACAAACATCCATCTCGTTCGTATTTTGGATACCCGTATAACCATCGAAGACTGTTGAAGTGACTAATTCCGGGAAATTAAGCGGCGTTGAGGACAAAGAAATTGTTGAAGTTACCATTTTTTTTATCCAGTACCAACATACTTGATGTTAAGAAAAGATCTTTTACAGGAAGGTTGGCTAGAGATTTATTGTAAAAACACTAGCCCTGCTCAGTTCATAATGAGAATACTGCAATCTTTTTTTATTCTATGTATTTTTATCATTATGCACATAAAGGAGGAGCCGTATGAGATGAAAATCTCACGTACGGTTCTGGAACGGAGATTCTTTGAACCGAATGACGACCGTAACGGATGTCGGCTCAATCCGAAGGAAATTATGCGGAAGCTTTACAGAATTATTATGAAGCTATGCGACTGGAAATTGATCCCTATGATCGAAGTTATATACTTTATAACATAGGCCTTATCCACACAAGTAACGGAGAACATACGAAAGCTTTGGAATATTATTTTCGGGCACTAGAACGAAACCCGTTCTTACCACAAGCTTTTAATAATATGGCCGTGATCTGTCATTACGTGCGACTGTCTCCACTATAGAAAGAAAAAAGAAAAGAAAGAGCAAATCCGCTAATAAATACTAGAAAAAAAGGATTTCTACATATATATCGTCCAAAACAACGATTTTTATCAGCTGTAGCAAAGAAAGAAACTTCATAGAAGTTGAAATATGAAGAAATAGATATGCCTAGATACTTTTTTTTTCTATGGATAAAAGATCTAATTGATAGAGAAAGCACCGTAAAGATCTATTAGCGAGGTTTTGGGCCAATACAAGAAGAACTGCTTACTTATATCATGATAGAAAAGTTAGGAATCCACTTATGTAATAGAGTTGATCCCCTAAAGTTTTGAGCAGCGGTGTAGTATCAGATCCCAAAGATAGTAAGTCTTTTCTTTTTTATGAAGAAAAGTCTTTTTCGCGGATTCTATAGAAATTTATATATCATATATGAAAGTATATGATATAGGAAACCGAGATAGTTACCTTTCAGAAAATTATAATGAGAGTGTAAATGCCGATGCTTTATTCTTCTGAAGGTAGGAGAAAAGATAAAACTATAAAGCGGATTGCTTTTTTTATTAATCCAAATTCAAGTTTGAAACTCATGTAATTATCCTCTTTTTTTTTTTGTTAACTCGAGAAAAAAAATAGAATAGATCTAATAAAAAAAATGGGGCACGAAAAGAATTGACTGCTGAGCCGTATGAGGCAGGAAACTCTCAAGTACGGTTCTAAGGGAAGGGAATTTACTCACCTATTCCGACCGCGGAGAACAGGCCATTCGACAGGGAGATTCGGAAATTGCGGAGGCTTGGTTTGATCAAGCCGCTGAGTATTGGAAACAAGCTATAGCCCTTACCCCTGGTAATTATATTGAAGCGCAAAATTGGTTGAAGATCACAGGGCGTTTTGAATAAGAGCACTCTGTTTATTATTTTATTATTATTTTTATATTTCTATTCTTTTTTTATTTTTATATTTCTATTCTTTTTTTATTTTTTTTTTTTATAGTTTTATATTATAGTTATAGTATTATAGTATAGTTCATTTTCTAATTCATTTTTTTTGTTCCCATCAGTTCCCATCAGTCAAGTCAAATAAAACAGATCATTTCTCTAGGAACAAACAATCAACAAATTTCATTATATCCCTTCTAAGATCGTTCTATTTGGTCTGGTATTTCGTAGGAATAAATGATACGTGGATACAGTAGAGAATTCGATTTTTTCTGCTATTGAAACTAAAAAAACTAATAAAAGAGACTCTCAAACGACTAAATAGAAATACCGGTATGTACCCTAGTAATGCTAATGGCTGTTCGCGTGATTTGAAATAGAGTACATAGTAATATCTTCTATGTAAAACATAAAGTTAAAGTAGCTCCATCTAGGAACTTCTAATTGAAATATGAATACACTAGGTTGCACAAAAAAACCGTTTCACTTCAATTCAAAGTCCAGAAAGGGTTTTATAAGATTCAAAAGGTCCGTTGAGCGCCTCACTGCTATGTCATAATAAATCCGAACACTTGCCCCGGATTGACTTCCAGATGA